GAATAAAGAAATATGATTAGTAACTTATGAAAGGTAATCAAAAGTATGCGGATAAATGGAAGGATGAAAGAAAGAGAGAAAAAATTGAATATTAATGATATATGATTCCAATTTGGAAAGTCTATGAGGTCACTGTAAGAAAAGCAATGTAATAAAGCATCAATACAGATTCATTCATAATAATTAGATAAATCTGTTCCGAAAACCAAAAATTAAGAGCCTTGAGCCAATAAAAACTGAGAAAATTGACTCAAAAACAAATTTTAAAATGAAATTAAAAATTTCATGTAAGAGCTCCGTTGTAGAATTCGGGCCTAATGATTAATTCAAGAAGCGATGGGAACGACGGAACCCATGAATATAGAGGATTCTCTTGAAAAACAAATCTTAGTAATTCATTGGACAGGATGGCGGAATAAACCAGAAACTTTATTATCTATTCTGATTTTTATTCTGAGACCTCGTGGGATAAACTAAATAGAGATTGAAAGAGTAAATATTCGTCGGCGAAAAATTTTTTTTATTTGAAAAAAAAGTAATAAAATACGAAAAAAAAAAATTCAAAAGATAAAAGAAAATAAGGATTTGTTAGAATATTCTAACTCTAACAAAAACGACATTCGAGATGATGATATTACGTTATTTTTAAATAAATATAATTAATCTTGGATTCCATTTCGAAAAATACATACAAAAATTTAGAAGAGATCGGATGAAATTTCAAAAAATACCATGATTAATAGAATTAATCATTAACTACATCTATATCTTAAATACAAGCTTTTTTTAGTCCTTTTATTCGCGAGGAGCTGGATGAGAAGAAACTCTCACGTTCAGTTCTGTAGTAGAGATGGAATTTATAATTTTGAAAAAAACCATCAACTATAACCCAAAAAGAACCAGATTTCGTAAACAACATCGAGGAAGACTAAAAGGAATATCTTCTCGTGGGAATCGTATTTGTTTTGGCAGATATGCTCTTCAAACACTTGAACCCGCTTGGATCACATCTAGACAAATAGAAGCAGGGCGACGAGCAATGACACGAAATGTACGACGTGGTGGAAAAATTTGGGTACGTATATTTCCAGACAAACCAGTTACAGTAAGACCTGCGGAAACGCGTATGGGTTCTGGGAAAGGATCCCCGGAGTATTGGGTAGCTGTGGTTAAACCAGGTAAAATCCTTTATGAAATGGGTGGTGTACCCGAAAACATAGCCAGAAAAGCTATTTCAATAGCGGCATCAAAAATGCCTATAAAAACCCAATTCATTATTTCTGAATAGGAATATAGAATGAAAAAGCTAAATAACATTTAAGGATAAAAAGATTATCAGTTTTATTTTTTTGACAAACAATATTTTTTTACTTCGTCCTTTGCATTAAAAGAAGAGATACAAAAAAAATGATATGATTCAACCACAAACCTATTTAAATGTAGCAGACAACAGCGGGGCTCGAGAATTGATGTGTATTCGAATAATAGGGGCTAGTAATCGCCGATATGCTCATATTGGTGACGTTATTGTTGCTGTAATCAAGGAAGCAATACCAAATACTCCTCTAGAAAGATCAGAAGTGATCAGAGCTGTAATTGTACGTACTTGTAAAGAACTCAAACGTAACAATGGGACGATAATACGATATGATGACAATGCCGCAGTTGTCATTGATCAAGAAGGAAATCCCAAAGGAACTCGAGTTTTTGGGGCGATCCCACGGGAATTGAGACAATTAAACTTTACTAAAATAGTTTCATTAGCTCCTGAGGTATTATAAGACCTAAGTATCGATAGTTAGTATAGGATTAAAAAAACGGTATTGAAATAAAATGAATTAATAGATTGTGTATCACGCATATACCCTTAATAATCAAATATTAATAATTCAATTCATATATTAATATATAATTCGTCTATATCTATATATAAATAAAAGAAAAAGAACATGTTGATTATATCAAAATTTATAGAACAATAAGGAATTTTAACTTATCATGGGGAAAGACACTATTGCTGATATAATAACCTCTATACGAAATGCTGACATGAATAGAAAAGGAACGGTTCGGATAGGATCGACTAACATCACCGAAAGCATTGTGAAAATACTTTTACGAGAGGGTTTTATCGAAAACGTAAGGAAACATCGCGAAAACAACCAATATTTTTTGATTTTAACCCTAAGACATAGACGAAATAAGAAAGAATCCTATAAAACGATTTTAAATTTAAAGAGAATAAGTCGACCGGGTCTACGAATCTATTCTAACTCTCAACGAATTCCACGAATTTTAGGCGGAATAGGAATTGTAATCCTTTCGACTTCTCAAGGTATAATGACAGACCGAGAAGCTCGACTAAAAAGAATCGGCGGAGAAATTTTGTGTTATATATGGTAATCCTTCTAATATAAAAATTGGATATCCGGAACCTACGATTTGTGAAAAAGGGGGGGTTGTGTAATACCACCCCTGCTAAAAAAGTTTCGGGTGTTTT